TCTTCAGTCCCAAATCTGTATTGATAGTTACATTGTAAGTGGTAGTGACAATTCCAGTAACAATTACATTTCTAGTTCCATTTGTGGTAAAAGTGGAAATAGTAGTCAAAACGAGGATACCAGAACGAGTGATCAAACTATACCAGAAAGTTCTACTCATCTGGGTGTAACTCAACAATACCGGCATTTGTGGGTTCAATGCGAAAATTGTTATGGATTAAATTATAAGAAATTTTTTAAATCAAAGATGCATCTTTGTGAACAATGTGGATATCATTTGAAAATGAGTAGTTCAGATAGAATCGAACTTTTGATCGATCCGGGCACTTGGGAGCCTATGGATGAAGACATGGTCTCTCTGGATCCCATTGAATTTCATTCGGAGGAGGAGCCTTATAAAAATCGTATCGATTCTTATCAAAGAAAGACAGGATTAACCGAGGCTGTTCAAACAGGCAGAGGGCAACTAAACGGTATTACCGTAGCAATTGGGGTTATGGATTTTCAGTTTATGGGAGGTAGTATGGGATCCGTAGTCGGGGAGAAAATTACCCGTTTGATTGAATACGCTACTAAAGAATTTCTACCTCTTATTATAGTGTGTGCTTCCGGAGGGGCACGCATGCAAGAAGGAAGTTTGAGCTTGATGCAAATGGCTAAAATATCTTCTGCTTTATATGATTATCAATCAAATAAAAAGTTATTCTATGTACCAATTCTTACATCTCCTACTACCGGTGGGGTGACAGCTAGTTTTGGTATGTTGGGGGATATCATTATTGCCGAACCCAATGCCTACATTGCCTTTGCGGGTAAAAGAGTAATTGAACAAACATTGAATAAAACAGTACCCGAGGGTTCACAAGCGGCCGAGTATTTATTCCAGAAGGGCTTATTCGATCTAATCGTACCACGTAATCCTTTAAAAAGCGTTCTGAGTGAGTTATTTCAACTACACACTTTCTTTCCTTTGAATCAAAATTAGAACATTAAGTTCAATTATTTTGAGCAAACAAGTAATTAGTTTATCGGAATCCAAGTTAAAATTAGACGAATGGGGTTTTCTTTGTTGACATAAGATCTAATTATATAAAGAATCAAAAGTCACAGAAAATCCGCCCCTTTTTCTATATTCCTGATTATTGATCAAGAAGCCTCTATTAACAAGATAAAAGATGAAATTCTTATTTTCGTGAAATTAGGCAAATCAAAAAAATATACTCTTCTCGTCATATATAATGAAAATCTATAAAATATAGAATTTTTTATTTTTTTTATATCTTACGATAATCCTATTTTGACTAAGAATCCCTGATGGATGGGATTCTAACAAACCCTTCAATATATTCAATATAATTATAAATATAAATAGAATCTAATTAATTTTTAAGAAACTTTTTGCTTAGTAAATGAAATTCGAAGACAAGAGCAAAAAATGAAGAAAATAATATCTCATCCATATCCTTTCAAATCTTTCATGTAGAAAGATGAAAAACTACATTATATACTCACTTAGATAGATACTTATATTTATACTTAATAGCTATTAAGTAATAATAATAATTCCAATTTTAGAATTATCAAATTATAATAAAATATCTTTATATATAATATAATAAGATATCTTTATATTATAAATATAAAATATAAATAATAATAACAGGTACAAAAATAATAATAACAGGTACAAATAGTAAATCGAGGTACCCATTCTATGACAACTCTTAACTTTCCCTCTGTTTTGGTGCCTTTAGTAGGCCTAGTATTTCCGGCAATCGCAATGGCTTCTTTATTTCTTCATGTTCAAAAAAACAAGATTGTTTAGAGCCGATGGCACAAAATCTCATCTATTTTTTTTTTCAAAACTGACGCTTGTATCATAACACAGATATCTATTTAGCAAAATATGGTATAAGTGGCTTCCGCCGAAAAACTCTTATGTCTCCAGAAAATGCTATAGGGATCAATGGATTATAGCTATTTTCAAATAGACCCGAATCGACGGATAGCTGAACTGTAAAGTTGGTCTATCTATTTGGCTATCTTTAATGAGATCATACGAAGGGTATGTTATTAGTTTAGATCTAACGAATTTAATGAATTACTCCTAAAGGATCACATCAAACTAGTGCTAGTTGATGCGAGTTACTTCGGAAAAAAAAGGACTAAAGTCAAATTCATTTGGGGTATTCTCTCAATTCCAAAAAAATCAACTGGATCAAGTATGAGTTGTCGATCAGAACATATATGGATAGAACCTATAACGGGGGCTCGAAAAACAAGTAATTTCTGCTGGGCTGTTATCCTTTTTTTAGGTTCATTAGGATTCTTGTTGGTTGGAACCTCGAGTTATCTTGGTAGAAATTTGATATCTTTATTTCCGTCTCAGGAAATAGTTTTTTTTCCACAAGGAATTGTGATGTCTTTCTACGGAATCGCGGGTCTTTTTATTAGCTCCTATTTGTGGTGCACAATTTCGTGGAATGTAGGTAGTGGTTAT